GTTGGAGGAGAAATTACCAAACGTCTAGCATTCCCTCACGCTTGGCGCCAATGAGGTTTTTTTATTTGAGAGAAAAAAGAAAACTATGCCTTCGCCATATGAATATTAAGTAATAATAGCATGGCACTTCGAATTCGATATGCAAAAATTTTATATGGTTTTTTTTCAAAAAGATTCGATTATGTATCGAGAGAGTAGTATGAGATAAAAGGTATTCCCGATTTTCTCTTATCTATCGGGAGTCCAATTTAGCGTCACAAACTTTTTTGTTTTCACACCGAAGGGCTCTTACCAATATTTATGTTATAAAAAAAAAAGAGTGCGAAAAAAAACAAGATTTTTCCTTTTTTGGTTGGATCAAAAAGAAACTTTGGGATTGCTGAATCAAAGACAAAAAAAAGAATCCATTTTAAAATAGAAAGCAACGGAGCCATCATAGTATTTTTTAACTCCTCCGAAAGGAAGGGTGGCAATTTGATCATTTACCCATCTGGGGCTCATAGATTCTATTTTTATCTTTCTTGAATGGAAAGTAAGGGTCAATTTGATTGTAGAGCCGTATGCAATGCACAAAAGATCATGCCCGTACGGTTGTTCAATTCTATCTTTTTTCCTATTATTCTTTATCTTTCTTTTCTGTTCCTTTCATCACACTAGATAGAGAACCCTTCTATCATCAGGGTAATGATCCATCAACCTGCTAGTTCTTTTTATGAGGCGCAAACGGGAGAATTTATCCTGGAAGCGGAAGAACTGCTGAAACTACGCGAAACCCTCACAAGGGTTTATGTACAAAGGACGGGCAAACCATTATGGGTTGTATCTGAAGACATGGAAAGAGACGTTTTTATGTCAGCAACAGAAGCCCAAGCTTATGGAATTGTTGATCTGGTAGCAGTTGGATGAAAAAAAAATGGATTTTGTGCAAATCCGTGATTTGAGATTTTATCTCCGAATTTACTATTCTATTAAATAGAAAAATTTCATAACCATCCGGTTAGGATCAATCTAAACCAACCCATTATGTATATGATTCAACATGCCAACTATTAAACAACTTATTAGAAATACAAGACAGCCAATTCGAAATGTCACGAAATCCCCCGCTCTTCGGGGATGTCCTCAGCGTCGAGGAACATGTACTAGGGTGTATGTGCGACTCGTTTAGATCATGAGCTGGCACAAAAAAAAAGCAAGAAAACCGCTTTCCAGTATGAATGATCAGTACCTGTGAATAGGATAAAATGGAAGAAGGAACTTCATTCACTATCTAAAAATAAGCAAATCTATCCCTCTAGTGTGTATAAAGTTTATGGTTTCCGTTGGTGCAAATCCAATCACCTGAATTTAAGATGAGAAGCAATTCTCCATTGGTACCAAATGGTTATCCATTAAGCGGAGGAAATCTTATTGAAATTCAAAAAAAAAATGAAGTTCCTACTCGGTCAAGAACGGACTACGAGGGTCAGCTATCCCAGCTAACTTTCATAATTAAATACCGTTACTCTATAGATGGGTCTCATTGTGAAAGACTTGTTACTGGATAATTCATGGGTAGAGCCAAAGAGTGTGGTGTGAACTATACAAGTTACCAATAACATTGATTAAATGAAGTTAAAGGCTCCGGTGTATAGAGAAGACCTCACCGTTTAAGAAGTAACCATAGAAACGATGGAACCCACTATTTCTTTATCCATTTAATTTAGATTTCTTTTTTTTTATTGACTATATTTTTGACACCTAGCAAAAGAAAATTGATTATTTCTTTCGTATTTCGTAGTAAAATATCGTGGTCGGGAAGGTTATAGTAGCCAAAGCCATTGGAATTTGTATTTTATACATTGGAAAAATCTGTTTGGTTATTAATAGACCAGGACGGGGAAAAGAATAACTGAAAGAAAAGAAATCAATTAGTTATTCGTCAAAGTTTTATTTATTCAATGACCAGAATTAAACGCGGATATATAGCTCGGAGACGTAGAAAAAAAATTCGTTTATTTGCATCAAGTTTTCGAGGGGCTCATTCAAGACTTACTCGCACCATTACTCAACAGAAAATAAGAGCTTTGGTTTCGGCTCATCGGGATAGGGATAAGCAAAAGAGAAATTTTCGTCGTTTGTGGATCACTCGAATAAACGCAGTAATTCGAGAAAGGGGAGTATCCTATAGTTATAGTAAATTAATACATGATCTATACAAGAAACAGTTGCTTCTTAATCGTAAAATACTGGCCCAAATAGCTATATCAAATAGGAATTGTCTTTATATGATTTCCAACGAAATCAGAAAAGAAGTAGATTGAAAAGAATACACTGGAATAATTTAAACGAAGTTCCCCGGAGAATGAACTCCGGGAAGGTGGAGTCGAAATTATTATGAGAAAAAGTAGTCAAAATGAATGAACACGTTCAATAAAAAAAATCTTTTTTTTTTCCGATTCATTTTTTTTCTTACGACACGATACACGATAATAAAATCTGTATTCTCAGATTTGTCGAA